TTTAGAAGATTTCACAAAACCTTTATCACTTAGCTTTCGACTTTTCGGGAATATATTAGCTGATGAATTAGTAGTTGTTGTTCTTGTTTCTTTAGTACCTTTAGTGGTTCCTATACCTGTGATGTTCCTTGGATTATTTACAAGCGGTATTCAAGCTCTTATTTTTGCAACTTTAGCGGCGGCTTATATAGGCGAATCTATGGAGGGCCATCATTGACTAGTTTTCGAAATAGTCTCTTTTTTTTTTAGCCTAGAATAACGCAGTGTATGCGTAACTAAAGATAATCCACTTAGGAAACATCAATATACAAATAGAAATAGACAAATACGGGATATACGACCAAGAGTCATAGAAAAAAAAATTAAGATATTGGGGAATTGTAAAAAAGGAAAGAGATCAAAAAGATCTTTTTCCTAAAATTCATGTTTGGCTTTATTATATCATACTCCTGCCAATGAATATTATCTTTTGTTCATTCAATTCAAATATAAGGAGTCATTATTTGAATAAAAATTCTTAATATAAAAATTCTTATAGTATCATAGTATCACAATTTACACGGTGTGTGATTAAAAAAAAAAAGAAAAAGAAAGATGCTTTCTAGAATGATTCCCATTTCAGTTGATTTTATTCAATTCAACGATTGACCAAAAGAAAATATTAATAAATAATTAAATAATTAAAGTGAATGACCTTACCGGAATAAAATACTTATGTTTATTTCTATGCAATGATTCGCCAAACGAGATTCATAAAAAATGGGTTGATTGGGAGAGGGGAACAGAATTGGGTATATGGGATCTAATGACTCTAAGCCAACTCTTGTGTATGGTTCCAAGAATGATTCTAGAATACGATTGACTTTAAGATACGAATAGTTTGAATCTAAGATATGAAGATATGAATAGTTGGTTTACGTTATGGAAGAAAGACATGTATATATGATATTAGATATTGATAGTTATATATCAACTAAAGATATATCTAATGCGCCCTACTATTGTGAACTTAGATAGAGATTCCAATAGAAATTCTTCGGTTTCGTCTTTGCCTGTGAATTGAATGTGAATGAATAAAGCGATGAAATAAAGAAAACTAACGAACGAAGAATTAAAAAAGAGTTTGGAAAGAAGAAATGGAAGAACAAAAGTCGTATGGATTCACAAAAATCCTGTGGATCGGAACTAAAAAAGAGATATCGAAGTAGCTTTTATGGTTTAATACTAATATTATTATTACTTCAATTCCGAGTTCTTAGTTATTTCGACTGGATGAATCTTAGCGATCGAATAATTAAGTCATAATTCATTGGACGATTGTATCATTAACTATTTCTTTATTTTAGTGCGAGGAACTTATCATGAATCCACTGATTTCTGCCGCTTCTGTTATTGCCGCTGGGTTGGCCGTCGGGCTTGCTTCTATTGGACCTGGAGTAGGTCAAGGTACTGCTGCGGGTCAAGCTGTAGAAGGTATCGCGAGACAACCCGAGGCGGAGGGAAAAATACGAGGTACTTTATTGCTTAGTCTGGCTTTTATGGAAGCTTTAACAATTTATGGACTGGTTGTAGCATTAGCGCTTTTATTTGCGAATCCCTTTGTTTAATCCTATAAATATGCAAATTCCGTATTTTTTTTTAGTCTATCTAAAAGAGGAGATAATATGAAAAATATAACCGATTCTTTCGTTTCCTTGGTTCGCTGGTCATTTGCCGGGAGTTTCGGGTTTAATACCGATATTTTAGCAACAAATCCAATAAATCTAAGTGTAGTCCTTGGTGTATTGATCTTTTTTGGAAAGGGAGTGCGTGCGAGTTGTTTATTTCAAGAATAGGCTGGATCCAACCAGCTGTACTTTTTTTCATTATAACTAGATCGAAAAAGGTGCACGATTCCGCGAATTACTTCTGAATCAATTTCAAATCATATTTAAGAACCATAGCATTTCGTGATTCATTGGTAAATCTACTTTGATTCTCTATCAACCAAACCAATAGTGTGGGGTCATTAACATGGTTAAAGCTAAACCAAACTGTTTGAAGTCCAGACGCAGCATGGTACTCTTTCTACTACTATATTAATATAGAATAGAAATGTTTGCAAAATGAATAATTGGAATTTGTTTTTTTTCGATAGAAAACACTCATGTCGATAAAATTATTTGAGCCTTTTCTTTTATTGGAATGCAAAATATTTGAAATATTTCAATCAACCGCTTTTTATGCTGAATCGGTGACCTGTGTATAATATAAAGTAAGAAGAATTCTTTGGATTTGACGAAAAAAAGAAACAACTTTGCTGACAATTCAATATTTTTGTTTTGTTCCGTCAGAAGAGTCCTCAAAATATTCTGGTCTTGGATTAGTGATTAGTCGCGACATCTTGGAATATGAATAGAGAAGAGAGGGAGAGGATAGGCTCATTACATTAAAAAAAAAAAAAGATATGGGAATTGCCCCCATACTTAAAAAGTTGAAGTAATTGAGTGTGAGAGCCAAA